CGGAGTTTTATGAAAAATCTCAAGAGCCCCTTATCGGATTTGAACCGATGACTTACGCCTTACCATGGCGTTACTCTACCACTGAGTTAAAAGGGCCCTTTTAGCCAATTCTTGGCTGAGTTACTATGTAACTACATAGAAAATATATCTATGTACATATATTACATACACTAAGTTATTGTATACTATACAATACATAAATAGACGGATAGTAGCTAGGACTCGTTTCGAAATGCGGTAATGGGATTTGTTTAACTTACCCTCACCTCATTTTTTTTCTTTCTAGTAGACAAATCACTTACTGAAAGGATTCTTTCATTTTCTATTATCTCGAGTTCTATATTAATATTCGATTCATTTTTCTTTTTAATAAATTCTTAAATATATTCTATTATTGTATAGATATTGTATAGAATAATTTTCTATTTTATAGCAAATGGTTAGAATGAATGATTCATAAATTAAATTGAAATGACAAAAAAATTCTATAGAATCATGTAAGACGGAAAGATCTTTTGAATCGAATTATTCCATTCTATTATATTGACAATTTCAAAAAACTGCTCATACTATGAACATAGTATGATGGCAGTTGGGCACGTATGCCCCCATCGTCTAGTGGTTCAGGACATCTCTCTTTCAAGGAGACAACGGGGATTCGACTTCCCCTGGGGGTAGGATACTACAAAAGGAAGTTGATCATAGATTATCAATAAGCCTAAAATTGAATTGATTCTTCCTGGGTCGATGCCCGAGCGGTTAATGGGGACGGACTGTAAATTCGTTGGCAATATGTCTACGCTGGTTCAAATCCAGCTCGGCCCAATAATTCGCTCATCCATTATGAGATGAAAATATTTGTCCTTCCGAAACGGATGATACGCAGAATAAAAGAATCAAATTTTCTGCTATATACTCTATTTTTTTGTTCCGGGAAATGAAAGTTTTGATCATAATAATGATAATATAATGATCTAGATTCATATTATGTTATAATCGTTAAGTTAGAATCTTTAAGTTTAAATATTTAAAGTATAAATAGAAAAAAAGAAGAAAACTCTTTTTATTTATTGAAAGATTTATTCTCAATCGATTTTGAAATAAGTAAAATTTACCAGTAATTCGTGTCGTTCTCAATAAAGTGTATATTCATGTGGAGATCAATATATCACTCGCGTCTCTGTTACAACACGAAAATTCGAACTAGAAATAGTTTGAATCAAATCATAAAAAAAACAGGATACTGTATACTTTAGTTCCCTGGGATTGTAGTTCAATTGGTTAGAGCACCGCCCTGTCAAGGCGGAAGCTGCGGGTTCGAGCCCCGTCAGTCCCGACGGATCCAATAATAAGAAAATATATACACTCATCTTTCCACTTTTTTGGAAAAGGACGACAATAGAATTTGATTTTCACTAGGAATTTTTCTGATGATTCTTAGTTATTTTTTCTTTTCCTTTTGTATTTCTTTCTCATCAAACAAATCGCATAATTTGCATTACTTGAACTAGAACTGATTCCTAGGAGAGATATGTGGATTAGTACTAGACCCATTTTTTATGGGTAAGATCCTATTTAGGATTCCAAGAGATACCAACCATATTGGGTCTGGTTTTTTAATTTCTCATGTATATCTAATGGAATAGAATTCCATATGCTTCTCGGGAGTATATGCGCAAGGGGAGTTTGTTTCGTGTACAATACACAACCCAATTTTTTATTAAAATTACCTTGACAAAATACTTTTCCGATTAATCTTATCTCTCTTTCTGTCCCCAATTTTGTCCCATCTGAATCATTTTGAAACATTTTATCTCATTCAAATTGCACGTTGAACTTTTCATATATGCGCCCTAGTACTAAACCCAAGAAAAGGAGGGAGGATATTAATAAAAGAAAGATCAAACAAGGATCCTATCCTTTCCGTTTTAGGCCCTTTGGAATGAAGTAATGTGAAGAAGCTTTTTTTCTTTCTTAAGTTTTCATTTTTAATAAATTAATTCTTATTTATTTAATAAAAATAATAAATTTTATTTAATAAAAATAATAAATAAGAATTTTGTTTGTAATTTTTTTTATTAAATTTTTATAAGGAAAAGTTCTAAGAACAAACACCTAAAAAAATATAATGAATTTGATAGAATATTCGATTTTTTGTACCAGGACTCGTCTTTTTCACACGTTTTTTGTAAGACAAAGAAAAGTAAATCATTAAAAAAAAAAAGAAAAATCAAAGGGGCTTTGCAAACTTAACCCCTTCTCCCCTTTTCCATTTTATTTCCATTTTTTATTTATTGTTTTTGGGGTTTTGGAACACGTGTGAGTGGAAAAGTGAAACTTCATTAGATGATTGATTGTACAAGGAAGACGGCAGGTTATGGAAAAAGAATAAAAAAAGAATGATAAATAACGGACTTATTGATTAGATGACAAATCCCATTTTTATTTTTTTGGATTCAGTATGGATAAAAGATCTTCCTATGTTATACTATTCAATTCGCGACGGCGAATTGATATGATAGCTCAGATATTGTTATTCATGATATTAATCTGATTCAATATCATGAAGAGGTAATTCATTCCATTGAATTCAAATTTACAGGTCAAATTTTTATCATCTCTATGGGATTAAATCCCGAGTTAATGCGAAGTAAAAAAACTATGAGATTATGGAAGTAAATATTCTCGCATTTATTGCTACTGCACTATTCATTCTAGTTCCTACTGCTTTTTTACTTATTATTTATGTAAAAACGGTCAGCCAAAATGATTAATTTGAATGAAACTTGACTTCTTAGTTCTTTATCAATGATTGAAAAATAGAAAGAAAAAAAAATTCCAATTTCATTTCTTAATTGAAATGAGCAGGCTATAATCAGCAATATTCAATGAGATTTGATAGTATGGTAGAAAGATTCATATGAATCTTTCTACCATACTATCGACTCGATTAGTGGTTTTTTTGTGTAAGAAGTTGTACTATAAACTCTAATAAAGATACAGACTTAATTGAATATCAATGAATCCACAATATGTATCTTCATATATGTTATGTACATAGCGACCCCAATTCTCTTTTTTTGCTACATCTCTTTGATCGATTTGGATTGATTCTGATCAATCCGAAAAAATCGAAAGGGAACTCTTACCTTACGTTTATTTTACAACTCGAATTCTTAGATTTCGGATTCTTTCAAATAGAAATGCAGTATCTGCCAAAAGAATCAAAGAAAGAAAAGTATGATATATATTAATAAAAAACCAACTTAGTAATTTTTTTTTATCATTGCCAACCCAAGAAGTAAAGTAATTGAATTGATTGATGGGCGGGTAGATGCTCGAAAGAGTTCTATGGTGTGGAAACTTCTTCGATCTTTGAAATGAAAAAGAAATAGTAAACCTCATCTATTTTTAACACGTAAAACATGATATGAAATAAACCGATAAAGCACAAAAAAATCCATTTTCGAAAATAATAAAACAAGTGGTAAGTGCCTAATATGCAACTCGTCTGAGTCAAGATCTTATTATGTGTCTATCTTGTTGAACAAGCACTATGTCGCTGCTCTTTCCTATAGAAAGTACGTAGCCGCTTAATATTCTAATTTATACTAATTATGAGAACGGCTTTATCTTGGATTTTGATAAATCGAAAAACAAAAGGGGTCTGTTGTTTCCCATTGTCCCTATAATAATTTCTATAATTTAATTTGGATAAGAGCCTGTTCGGCGAAATTTAGGAAAATTTGTTTGAAATCAATTTCCTATCATCTATATTTCCTTTAGAATCGGAATATAAACATGGAAATTATTGAAATATCTCTTTTATTGACATTTCTTTATTATCTTTAAAAAAACTTTACGGAGCGATCTATAAATCTAAAATAAATTATACAGTTTTATTCCTCAACTAAAAACTCAATTAGTAATTAGTTAATAATTAGTTAAGTAGTAATTCTAGAGTCCACTTCTTCCCCATACTACAAGTGAAAGAGAAAACGTAAAGACTACCATTAAAGCAGCCCAAGCAAGACTTACAATATCCATGTGAATTATGTCCCCTATTTCTATGAATATGAAGGAATTATTCCATTATTGTTTACTAATAATAGTGAAATCCATGGTACAGAGTCAAAATCTTTTGGACTGTTAATTTAATGAACTAATCCAATACCTGAGTACTCAGCGACTCTTTTGAGTTTGTATACAAACTATATTCCACCTTTCTTTTCCACAATTACTAACTCCTAATTCCCTCCCTCCCCTGACCAGGCCGTAACCCCTCCAATAGGAATGGAAGGGAGTGGATAGGTCTCGGTATCCCTTACCACTATTTACTAAAACTCAAACCTTTCCTTGAATCCAAGACACAAGAATTTACGAAACTTTCACCTTTGAGAACCCACGGATACTTAGAATCAAGTACGTATCAAGAGACCTCTTCTTCTCCTTCCCTTCGACTGGAGAATAATCCGCGAGTTCTAGGTTATAGTAGTCGAGAGTTGATAAGGGATTTTGAGTCTTTTGTTTTGTTAATTAGAACCAGGCGACACCCAGATTTGAACCGGGGAACAAGGATTTGCAGTCCTCCGCCTTACCACTCGGCCATGCCGCCCAAACGATACAAAATAGAATAGACAAAAATATTACCCTTTTGGGATGGATTACTGAACTTTTTTTATTGTATTTGCATTTTGCATCCCTTTTCCTTGCTATCCCTTCCACTACTTACTAAAACTTACAACTCAATTCTTTCTTCTTTTTTTTTGATTCGATCCTTACCAAAAAATATGGATTTTCAGTCAAAAAAGTCAAAATTCATGATAAACATGAGAAATTGGAACCATTAACTATTGACTTGATTGCAATTTCATGAACGATTCTTCCATTTTTCTTTCAAATTATGTTTACCTAATGACATAAGAAAATCCAAAATCAGTATTGCGTCTTTTCAATAAAAAAATAGAAAAATCTTTATTTCCAGTTTTATTTTTCTCAAT